TAGGTACAAAGACAAACAAGTCCAGATTAAGTTCTTGCTCCTATTTTTATTTTACCCTAACCCAGTCTTAAAAGACTTAATCCCATTGATTGAATTTCATTAGTACTAAGAACTCCCTCTTGTTTAGAATTCAGAAATCCACAGAAAATGAATAATTGGGATAGGGAATATTGGTTCTTTCGCATTTCGATTCAAAATCAGAAACATGAATCACATTCTATCCAATATTAGACCTTTAAACAGAACGTTGTTCAAAAAAGCAATCTTTATTCTGATAGAATGGATATGCTCTGGGACGGAAGGATTCGAACCTCCGAATAGCGGGACCAAAACCCGTTGCCTTACCACTTGGCCACGCCCCAATTTCTATTGGACACTAATAAAGAATAATATTGTTCTTGGTTGTTCGTCAATTTCAGTCCAAATATCTATAAAATAGATTAGATTTTTTTTATAATTTTTATACATGTAGGTATAGAATTTACCTGAATTTATTGATCATTACATAGAATTCAATTAAGATATTGTATGAAAGTATAATTTCTTCTATTCTCTGTTGAGAATTGGAGGAGTTTTGATTGGGTGGATTCAAAGAAAAAGAAGGATCTTTTTGTCAACCTTACTTTCTTCATTTTTCCTTATATCAATAACTCAATCAAAATGCAATTATCTCCAAGAACAAAATGTCTGTTATGCTTAATATCTTTAGTTTAATCTGTATCTGTCTTAATTCTACTCTTTATTCGAGTAGTCCTTTCTTGGCCAAATTGCCCGAGGCCTATGCTTTTTTGAATCCAATCGTAGATATTATGCCAGTCATACCTCTATTCTTTTTTCTCTTAGCCTTTGTTTGGCAAGCTGCTGTAAGTTTTCGATGAGATCTTTAATACTATCGTAGAAAAGTCATGATTTATTCAAGAAAAAAAAAATTCTAACAATTGATAAGATCAGATAAGTCTTACAGTATCAATCCTCGATTCAAAATTGAAATTCGTGGATAGCTGCGATAAATCCGACTCATCCCATTTTCCCATTCGGACCCCTTTCCAGTGAAAGACCTTATCCTATTAGGGTCCCCCACAATATCTAATTGTGGGTATGAAATAAGTTTTTGTTTGGTAATGTAATGAAGGACTCTTCTTACAAATGAAATGAATTTTCATTTCTGAAAATTATTTTCTATTTCTAGAAAGCACTTCATTTCTTGGTGTCAAAACACGATATGTGGTATAAAAATAGAGGATCTATTCTCTTTTTTTTTTTCAAAAAATGATCTTGGAGCTTGTGTAATGCTTACTCTCAAACTCTTCGTTTACACAGTAGTGATATTCTTTGTTTCTCTCTTCATCTTTGGATTCCTATCTAATGATCCAGGACGTAATCCTGGACGTGAAGAATAAAATAAAAATAAGTTTTCCTTGCTTGATTTTAAAATTTTCTTAGGATTTTTTCTATTCCACGCGTTTAACTAGAAAAAGTTTGCAAAATTGGAAAGATAAATCAAATATCAAGTGATCAACGGAAACGGAAAGAGAGGGATTCGAACCCTCGGTACGAAAAACTCGTACAACGGATTAGCAATCCGCCGCTTTAGTCCACTCAGCCATCTCTCCCAATTGAAAAAGATAATTACTATGTTACATTACATATAATCTAAGGATTCAAAAATTCGTTCTTTCTCTGTCTTTATTATATAACGATGTACAATTTTTATCAGCAATTCTATTTAGATAAAGTAAGGACGCGAAAGATTCAAAAGATACAAACAATAGAAAGAAAACTAAAGAAGACCTCTTTGCTTTGATTTTGTTCGAAAGGGCCTTTTTATTTCCATGGCCTGGCCTGGTCAGTACCTAGCCGGGCCTTTTTTTTTGTTTCAACGAATCCTAAATAAAATGATTTATCTGATTTGAAAACAAAAATGGTTGAACAACAAAAAAAAAGAAGAAGGACTTTGTGTCATTTCTTATTATTCTTTCTTCTTTTTTGATTGACTTTACTACCTTAGGGGAATCAAAAAAGAAAACTATGAATTCTTACACACAATGCATTTTTATGTTATAATTTCAATGGTTTGTTTTGGCGAGCCCTATCTATCAAAACTCCTCCAGCAAAAGAAAAGAGAGAACTTAGTTATTTAAATAAGGCCCCTTTCTTTTCAGAATCTCATTTTTTCATGATTCTTTTCTAATCCTATCTTGATTACGTCCAATTCCCCTATTCGACAAAATCGACAAAAGGTCCATTTGTATACAATAATCGCATTGTAGCGGGTATAGTTTAGTGGTAAAAGTGTGATTCGTTCTATTAACCCCCTTAATAGTTAAGGGGTCTTTCGGTTTGATTCATATTCCGATCAAAAACTTTATTTCTTAAAAGGATTTAATCCTTTACCTCTCAATGACAGATTCGAGGAACAATATACATTATCGTGATTTGTATCCAAGGTTACTTAGAAATTGAAAAATTGGGTTATGAAATTGCGAAACATAATCTTTGA